CGTAAAGCAATGAAAAAAGCTATTGAATTAACTGAACAGGCAGATACAAAAGGAATTCAAGTACAAATTGCGGGACGTCTTGATGGAAAAGAAATTGCACGAGTCGAATGGATTCGAGAAGGTAGGGTTCCTCTGCAAACCATTATCGCTAAAATTTATTATTGCTCGTATACAGTTAGAACTATTTATGGGGTATTGGGCATAAAAATTTGGACATTTCTAGACAAGAAATAATAAACCCTTACTTGACTTGGTTTTTCCATTCTACCCATTGCTAGAAGAAAACAAAAAAGAACAAAATCCTTCATTCTTTTTTTTTGTTTAATCAAAACAAAAAGAAACAATTCTAATTCTATTAACTATTAAATTAAAATAGTAAAATATTAATTTAATAATTTCTAATTTTACACTTTTTACACTATAGAATTAATTTAATATTAATAATTTAACTAGATTAATAATTTAACTAGATATGGCTATTTCTAATTCTTCTAATTCTATTTATATAGGGTTGAATAAAATTAAATAAAATACAAAATTGAGTAATATAATTGCTATGCTTAGTGTGTGACTCGTTGGTTTTTTAGAGTCCGGATAAAAAAGAAAAAACGGACTGACCAGAGTATGAACTAATAATTATACAACTAATAACCAACCCATCACTTTGCATTATCTGGATACAAAAAAAGAGTCAAGATATGATATATTAGTCATATCATTGTAGCAATTAAAATCCTTTTTGCACAAACAAAAAAAAACCAATCTGATTATGCTTTAGAAATCAAAATAGAAAATTATGCAGATAAGTGGAAGGGTGAAAGAAAGAAAAAGAATATCAATGATATAAAATTCCAATATGTAAGGTCTATGAGTCATCACATAAAAGCTAATGTAGTAAAGCATCCATACCAATTGATTAAAAATTAAACTAATCTGTTGATAAAACAAAAAATCAAGAGCCTTGATTCACTCCAGACTGAGAAGATTGACTCAAGAACAATTTTTATTTTATTAGAGGCTCCATTGGAAAAATAAGACCTAAACATTAATTGAGAAGTGATGGGAACGATGTAACCTGTAAATACATAAGATTTTACTGAAAACAAATCTTAATGATTTATTGGGAGGATAGCGAAAGGAACCAGAAGACAATCGATTTATTTTATTATGAGAGATCATGGGTTACCTCTACAAATAAAATAACTATTGAAAGACTAAATATGCAAGAGGAAATATTCGCCCGCGAAGATTTGTTTTATATTCTTTTTGATTGCTAAATTTGATCAATCTGATATCCTAATTCGAATATATAAAAAAATTTGTTACAACCTTATATTATAACAAATAACAAAAACAAGATTATCGAAAATAAACAAATAAAATAGAAAAAATTCTTCTAGTTATAGACATTAATTATAGAAGAATTTTTTCTATTTATATCTAGAACTATTAGATCTAGAACTAGTAGAACTCTAAAATAGAATATAGATTCTAATTTATATATATTAGATAGATACAAATTTTTATTCTACTAATATTCTATTCTACCTAATATCCTATTCTAATAATCTAATAATCTAAGATTTTAATACTAATAAATAGATCTAATAAGTAAGAAATAAATTAAAATAAATAGATTTAACTAAATTAAGTGAAATATCAAAGAATATGATGATTTAATATATTATTTTATTCGTAAAAGACATGGATATTTTTTTTTAATCATTTCATTCGCGAGGAGCTGGATGAGAAGAAATTCTCATGTCCGGTTCTGTAGTAGAGATGGAATTGAGATGAGAAAGAACCATCAACTATAACCCCAAAAGAACCCGATTCCGTAAACAACATCGAGGAAGAATGAAAGGAATAGCTTTTCGAGGAAATCGTATTTGTTTTGGAAGATATGCTCTTCAAGCACTTGAATCTGCTTGGATTACATCTAGACAAATAGAAGCCGGACGACGAGCAATGACACGAAATGCACGCCGCGGTGGAAAAATATGGGTACGTATATTTCCCGACAAACCCGTTACTTTAAGACCTACGGAAACACGGATGGGTTCGGGGAAAGGATCTCCCGAATATTGGGTAGCTGTCGTTAAACCGGGTAGAATACTTTATGAAATGGGCGGAGTAGCAGAAAATATCGCAAAAAAGTCTATGTCAATAGCAGCATCAAAAATGCCTATACGAACTCAATTCCTTATTTCAAAATAGGAATATAGAACCAAAGGAAAAAGACCTTTTGTATACTAAAAAAAAGTGGAAGTTTCTTTTTTTGTTTTGGACAAACAATATATCTTTTTTTTCCTTTGCATTTAAATAACAAATAAATAAAAAAAAAAAAAAATGATATGATCCAATCTCAGACCCATTTGAATGTAGCAGATAACAGCGGAGCCCAAGAATTGATGTGTATTCGAATCATAGGGACTAGTAATCGCCGATATGCTCATATCGGTGACGTTATTGTTGCTGTGATCAAGGAAGCAGCACCAAATTCACCTCTAGAAAGATCAGAAGTAATCAGAGCTGTAATTGTACGTACTTGTAAAGAACTTAAACGTAATAACGGTATAATAATAAGATACGATGACAATGCTGCAGTTGTCATTGATCAAGAGGGAAATCCAAAAGGAACTCGAATTTTTGGTGCAATTGCCCGGGAATTGAGACAATTAAATTTTACTAAAATTGTTTCATTAGCACCTGAGGTCTTATAAGATAAAAAATTAGACGATATAAGATAGAAAATTTCAGATTAAGAGGAGACCATGATATAGTTATAGTATTTAGTATTATAGTTATAGTATTTTAATTAGTTGAATAAAAACGAAATAGAATTAATCAAATCAAATTAATTAGTAAATTGTGTTTCACGCATATACCTTTAATTAAATAATAAGAAAATGAAAATTCAGAGATTAAATAAAATAATTAATTAACAAAAACCAAGAGTATGTTGATTATATCAAAACTAGCGAAAAATAATAATTTTAGTTTATCATGGGTAGGGATCCTATTGCTGAGATAATAACCTCTATACGAAATGCTGACATGAATAGAAAAGGAATCGTTCGAATAGCAGCTACTAACATCACCGAAAACATTATTAAAATACTCTTACGAGAGGGTTTTATTGAAAATGTAAGGAAACATCGGGAAGAAAACAAAAAATTTTTGGTTTTAATCCTACGCCATAGAAGGAAGAAGAAAGGACCATATAGAACTAGTCTAAATTTAAAACGAATCAGCCGACCAGGTTTACGAATTTATTCTAACTATCAAAAAATTCCTAGAATTTTGGGTGGGATGGGCATTGTAATTCTTTCTACTTCTCGAGGTATAATGACAGACCGGGAAGCTCGACTCGAAAGAATTGGCGGAGAAATCTTGTGTTATATATGGTAATCTTTTTAATATCCGAATTTGACCCAAACTTCTTATTTATTTGTTAAAAAAAAAAAGAGATTTAAAGAATAGGTTTCTAATACCATTCCTCTCGATTCCTCTTACATTAGTTAATACTTCAAGAGGATTTGCGATGGGATGAAAGAACAAAAATGCATTTTGGAAAGTTTAATTACTAAATCTGAATCACTTTTTCAATTTCAATAATATGTTCCAAGTTCGTTTAGATAATCAAGATCTGGTTTTAGGTTATCTTTTAGCCAAGATAATTTTTTTTACGTATACTACCACCACGAGATAGTATCAAAGTACTTATAATTCGATCCGAGCACGTCTAATTTATAGACTCCATAAAAAAATTTCAATGATTAGGCAATTTTTTCTTTCAACTTTAAAAGCCCTTTCGCCTTTCGTAGGAATAGAATTTAAGATTTCAAAATTTAAAGAAACTAAGTTTCTTCAAAAAAAATTATGTATATTCAAAAATTAAGGGATGACAAATATGAAAATAAGAGCTTCTGTTCGTAAAATTTGTGAAAAATGTCGACTGATACGTAGACGGGGACGAATTTTAATAATTTGCTTCAACCCAAGACATAAACAAAGACAAGGATAATCTTTCTAAACGAGAACACTCTAAAGGATCCGATGGAAAAAAAAAAGAAAGGATCCATTTTGACATAAAATGGATATATCCATAGACCGCTGACTTATATTTATGAGATGATAAAATATGGCAAAACCTTTACCACGAATTGGTTCACGCAGAACTGGACGCATTGGTTCACGTAAGAATGGACGTAAAATACCAAAAGGAGTTATTCATGTTCAAGCAAGTTTCAACAATACTATTGTGACCATTACAGATGTACGGGGACGAGTAATTTCTTGGTCCTCCGCTGGCACTTGTGGATTCAAAGGCACAAGAAGAGGAACACCTTTTGCTGCTCAAACCGCAGCAGGAAATGCTATTCGGACAGTAGTGGATCAAGGAATGCAACGAGCAGAAGTCATGATAAAAGGGACTGGTCTTGGACGAGATGCGGCATTAAGAGCTATTCGCAGAAGTGGTATACTATTAACTTTCGTCCGGGATGTAACCCCTATGCCACATAATGGATGCAGACCCCCTAAAAAAAGGCGCGTGTAAAAAGTAATGTAAAAAGTAAATAGTGAATAGATTTCAAGAGAAATAAATAATTCAATGAATTCACAATAACAATATTATTATGGTTCGAGAGAAAGTAACAATATCTACTCGGACACTGCAGTGGAAATGTGTTGAATCAAGAAAAGACAATAAGCGTCTTTATTACGGACGCTTTATTTTGTCTCCACTTATGAAAGGACAATCTGATACAATAGGCATTGCGATTCGAAGAGCTTTGCTTGGAGAAATAGAAGGAACCTGTATCACACGTGCAAAATCTGAGAAAATATCACACGAATTTTCTACTATAGCAGGTATTCAAGAATCAATACATGAAATTTTAATGAATTTGAAAGAAATTGTATTGAGAAGCAATTTGTATGGAACTTGTGACGCGTCTATTTGTGTCAAGGGTCCTGGATATGTAACTGCTCAAGAC